TGTAATGATCAATAAATTAAGTTGAATTCTATATCTACACATACCAAAAACATAGAAAAATCCGAATACCAATCTAATCGATTCTATAGATATTTGGGCTAGAGTTGACAAACAAACAAAACCAGCAATATACTTTATTAGTATCGCATAGAAATCTAAATGGGGCGTGGCCAAGTGGTAAGGCAACGGGTTTTGGTCCCGCTATTCGGAGGTTCGAATCCTTCCGTCCCAGAACATATATATTCTCTGACAATATAGATTGCGTTTTTAACAATGTTCTGTTTAAAATCGAAATGTTAGCTGGAATGTGATTGTTGTTTCTGATTTTTTTCTTCGATGAATCGTTTTTTTTTTTTCAAAAACTGAATCGAGATACGAAAGAATCCATATTCCCTATCTCATATTCTCTACCCCCTAAATTAGCCTAATTAGATTCAATTTGATTTTTTGTAGATTTCTTGACTTTTCGCCAAGAGGGGGTTTTTGGTACTAATTCAATTCACTAAGTCTCTTAATTCTTAATCAATGGGGTAGGCTAAAATAGAAAAAAAGGAGCAAAAACTGGACTTAATCTGGGCTTGTTTGGCTTTGTGCCCAGACAGCTCGCATTTCGTAAAAATAAAAAAGACTAGGACATCCCCTTCTTTTGATTTATGCTGCATCAGTCCCATAGAATGGGGTAGATAGGAGTTAATCAGTGATGGGAAGGCGTTCATTTCAATATCTATAAACGGTGACAATTGCTCAGTCTATTTGATCGAATTGATAGATACGAAACCCTCCCCATTCTTTGGATTTTATCAATCAGATGAAAAAAAAAAGACTTATCTTTTTTCCTAAGATGATCAAAAGTTATTTTTAACTATCAAATTTTCTTGGAATAATGATGTCGAGAGGGGAACTTTAGAAATTGATTCGAAATTTCGAAAGAGAAATAGTTTAAATCATTCCTTAGAAGCTGAATCTTTCTCTCCTATTAAGTCACGTGAAGATGCAGAATCAAAAAGAATTCGTTTATTCGTCTTATTTTTTTTATATAAATAAATTATTTATTATATATATTTATTAATTAATATTATAATGTTAGACAATTTTATATTAGCGATGGGGTCTTACTAAGACTTCTTCAGAAAAATATTTATCCACCTATATCTATAGTATTATTTATATCTATATACTATAGATATAGAAGATATAGAAAATACTTTAGATTATGGTGTTTATACATCAGCCCAACCAATGACTATTCATGATTCCATAATTGAATCAATTCCATACCGGTTCTTAGAGGAATGTTATGGTAAAACTTCGTTTGAAACGATGTGGTAGAAAGCAACGTGCGACTTGAAGGACACGATCCGTTGTGGATTTGTACATCCACCACTTTTTGTAGGAATGAAGGTGCTCTTAGCTCGACATCATTGGTTCTGTTTCACTAGAACCCCCCGTTTTTTGTTGTCTTGGAATGTAAATAGTCCATGATGGAGCTCGAGTAGAAAGTATTAATTTATTTCTCGGGGCAAGGGTCTAGGGTTAATGCCAATCAATAAAAAAATTGAAACAACTTCGTAAATATATCTTAAGGTATGGAAATCGAAAGAATCCAATTCGAGCAAGTTTAAAATGAAAAAATTTATTGGAATTGATCAAACTTTTTCTATCCAAAGTGTTTCACGAGGGAATCCATCATCTTGTAGGATTCTTTCATAAAAATCGCAAAAAGGGTATGTTGCTGCCATTTTGAAAGGATTAAAAAGCACCGAAGTAATGTCTAAACCCAATGATTTAAAATAAAACAAAGATAAAGGATCCCAGAACAAGGAAACACCTTTTTAATTGTCTTAATAACTGGATCAGACTGAAGAATCCGATTTTAAACGAGACAAACAAAAAAGGAGGAAAGACCGCTCAATAAATGAAAGTGCCGAAAGATTTTCCTTTGAACTGTTTGAAAGTTATCCAACTTGAGTTATGAGAGTATGAATGGTTTCTTTTTCATTTTAAGGAAGAACGAAGAAAAAAAGACTTAGATCTTTAATTGCTTTGATCATTTTATGGATCCAGTTGTCATTTCTTAGATAGAATTCCATACAGAGACAAAACTTCGAATCAATCATTTTTCTCGAGCCGTACGAGGAGAAAGCTTCCTATACGTTTCTAGGGGGGGTGTTGTTCATCTACATCTATCCCAATGAGCCGTCTATCGAATCGTTGCAATTGATGTTCGATCCCGAAGAGAAGGAAAAGATCTTCAGAAAGTGGGTTTTTATGATCCGATAAAGAATCAAACTTATTTAAATGTTCCTGCTATTTTATATTTCCTTGAAAAAGGGGCTCAACCTACAGAAACTGTTCAGGATATTTTAAAGAAGGCAGAGGTTTTTAAGGAACTTCGTCTTAATCAACCGAAATTCAATTAAGGAAATAAATTAAGGAAATACAAAAAAGGGGGTAGTGATTTGTATATAACTTTGTATGACTTTTCTCTTCTATTTTTTTG